GGGCCAGTTCCCATCTTCTGAGTTGGGACGAGTTTGTGTCAATAGGCAGGCCTCTGATAATTTTTATGGTAAAACAGGAAATTATTCGTTTCTAAAATTCTATTAGTAATTTTATACTCATTTATGTCCATTTAATTAAGCCGTGTTATTTCTTTTTCACTATATAAATAATATTTAAATTTGAAAAAAATGATGAAATGCCTGAAAAAGGATTATTTTGATAGAATAAAACATGTATATTTTTTTATACTTTCATTATTGCTAAATTAAGAATCAAACTTAACCCTTGAAAATCAAAATCTCTAATGCCTCTTACACCTTATAGCAGAATTTCCCACCTTTTAAAAAAAGATAAGCTAAATAAAAGCTATTAGGCTCATACCCTAAATATAGAAACAAATATTCTTCTTTTTAGTGTATTTTAATTCAACCAAAATTTTATTAAGAAATACTATAATAATTGGGGTTATTATAGTAAATTGCTCAAACAACTGATTATCCATGTGAATAGGTCTAGAATTAGTTATTATGTCATTCATTCCTTTCATACAAAATGAAAATCAACTAAGATCAGAAGCTATAATTAAATATTTTATTGTACAAAGAATTGCTTCTACGATATTTTTATTCAGAATCACAATTATACTAGTTGGGGATAGTATAATAACAGCTTTAAACGAAATTATTCTAACAACATCTATATTAATTAAGTTAGGTTCAGCCCCTTTTCATGGATGAGTACTAATAATCATTGAACCCTTAAGACTTTTTCCTTTAACATGTATATTAACACTTATAAAATTACCTCCACTCATTATCATAAATCAAATCAATACAAAATTATTAACAATTCCAATTTTATTAGGAATAATCATTAGATCTGTAGCTTGTATTAATCAAACATCAATTCGAAAAACATTAGGATATTCGTCTATTTACAATATAAGATTGATAATAATTATTTTACCAAGATTAATAGAAACAATATTATTCCTAACAATATATTCCGTAATATTAATTTTGTTAAGAAAAAGTATTAAAACTATGAAAATTAACTTTATCAACCAAATAATTACTAGTAATTTTAACAATTGAGTTAAAATATTACTATGAATTAATATACTTTCAATGGCAGGATTTCCACCTCTTATAGGATTTTTCATAAAAATTATAATTTTTCAAAAAGCAATTAATGAAAATCTAAACTCAATACTTTTAACGTTAGTATTAACGTCAATACTAGTAATGTTATTCTACATACGATTGACATTCACATCAATATTAACATTCAATTCATTTAAAAAATGAAGATTAATTAGAAAACCATTTAATCAATACATATTCTTAATGAATATTTTATTAACACCAATTTTATGCTCAAGAATAATTAACTTATAAAAAGACTTTAAGTTAAATTCAAACTTGTAGCCTTCAAAGTTATACATATCTGACATAATCTAGGTAAGTCTTAGAATTATGATCATTTTTAAATTTGCAATTTAAGGTTTTTATAAACTACAAGACTATTTTTTATATTAAGAGAGTTAAAATTTTACTCATAAGTAAATTTACAGTTTACTACTTTTTTCAGACATCTTAATTAGAAGCCATGAAAAAATGGCTATACTCTACAAATCACAAAGATATTGGAACTATATATTTCATGTTTGGTATTTGATCTGGAATAGTAGGAATAATATTAAGAATGATTATTCGAATTGAACTTGCACAACCCGGATCATTTATTAATAATGATCAAGTCTACAACGTAATTGTTACGTCCCATGCATTCATTATAATTTTCTTTATAGTGATACCAATTATAATTGGGGGTTTTGGAAACTGACTTCTCCCTCTTATAATTGGGGCACCCGATATAGCATTTCCTCGTTTAAATAACATAAGATTCTGACTTCTACCTCCTTCTCTCACCCTTCTAATATCTAGTTCAATAGTAGAAATAGGAGTTGGTACAGGTTGAACAGTTTACCCCCCGTTGTCTAGAAATATTGCACATGCTGGGCCAAGAGTAGATATATCAATTTTTTCCCTACACTTAGCAGGAATTTCGTCAATCCTGGGAGCAGTAAACTTCATTACAACAGTAATAAATATACGACCATCGGGAATATCTATAGACCGAACACCATTATTTGTTTGGTCAGTTTTAATTACAGCAGTATTGCTACTTCTTTCACTACCTGTATTAGCAGGTGCAATTACAATATTACTTACTGATCGAAACATTAATACAACTTTCTTCGACCCAGCCGGTGGTGGTGATCCTATTTTATATCAACACTTATTTTGATTTTTTGGACACCCCGAAGTTTATATCCTCATTCTACCGGGCTTTGGATTAATTTCACATATCATTACTCAAGAAAGAGGAAAAACAGAATCATTTGGCTATATCGGAATAATCTATGCTATATTATCTATTGGAATCTTAGGTTTTGTAGTATGAGCTCATCATATATTTACAGTTGGTATGGACGTTGATACTCGAGCCTACTTTACATCAGCTACAATAATTATTGCTGTACCTACAGGAATTAAAATCTTTAGTTGAATAGCTACAATACATGGGAGATACTCTAAAGTATCAATTTCAATACTATGATCCATAGGATTTGTATTCCTTTTTACTATCGGAGGTTTAACTGGAATTATTTTATCTAATTCATCTATTGATGTAATTTTACATGACACTTACTATGTAGTAGCCCACTTTCATTACGTATTATCTATAGGAGCAGTTTTTGCAATTATAGCTGGATTTATTCAATGATATCCATTATTCACAGGATTAATAATAAATCCTAAGTGATTAAAAATCCAATTCATATGCATATTCATTGGTGTAAACACTACATTTTTTCCGCAACACTTTTTAGGACTTAGAGGCATACCCCGACGGTATTCTGATTATCCCGACATATATACTAATTGAAATATAATCTCTTCTATTGGGAGAATTATTTCAATAATTAGAATTTTGATTTTAATTTTCATTTTATGGGAGAGAATATTAGCAAAACGTATTTCATTACTTAATTATAATATAAACTCAGCTATTGAATGATTACAATCAACACCCCCCCAAGAACACTCATACACAGAACTGCCAATATTATCACCCACAACTTTTAAGTAAAAAATCAGTGTGGCAGAATAGTGCCATGGACTTAAAATTCGTATATAAATAATTTTATTTCTCTGAAAATTGCATTATGAAACATAATTAGATTTCAAGACCCCGCAACCCCTATTATAGAACAGCTTATTACATTTCATGATCACACAATAATAATTATTATTATAATTACAATAAGAGTATTATATATAATTTCATCCCTACTAACAAATAAACTTATTAACCGAAATATATTAGAAAGACAAATAATTGAATTAATTTGAACAATTTTACCCGCATTTTTACTAATTACAATTGCATTACCCTCGTTAAAAATTCTTTACTTATTAGAAGAAATAAATAAACCTTTAATTTCATTAAAAGCGATTGGCCACCAATGATACTGAAGTTATGAATTATCAGACTTTAAGAATGTTGAATTTGATTCATATATAAAAAACATTAACAGATTAGAAAAAAATGAATACCGATTATTGGAGGTTGATAATCGAATTGTATTACCCTTTAATACCAAAACCCGAATTCTTGTCTCATCGCTTGATGTAATTCACTCATGAACAGTGCCAGCCCTTGGTATTAAAATTGATGGTACACCTGGACGAATTAATCAAAGAAGAATCATAGTAACCCGACCAGGAATTTACTATGGTCAATGTAGCGAAATCTGCGGGGCTAACCACAGATTTATACCTATTATAATTGAATCTGTAGATATAAAATCTTTTATAACATGAATTAAGAACTTCTCATTAAGTTACTTAAGTGCAAGTATTGGTCTCTTAAACCAAATTATAGTAACAAGCGAATACTCTTAGTGAATAAGAGTCTAGTTTAAAAATTAATTAAAACATTAGATTGTCAAACTAAAATTACTGTTAAAGTGATTCTTTATACCTCAAATAGCACCAATATGATGAACTTCAATTTTATTAACAACTATGATCACACTGTTATTAATAATAATAATTAACTACTTTTTATCAATCAAAAAAATTAATTTTAATAAAAACAATAATTTTAATAAATTTAAGTGAAAATGATACTAAATCTATTTTCAGTATTTGATCCGTCAACTGGTTTATTTTCATTAAACTGATTAAGAATGTGTATATTTTTATTATTACCTATACCATTTTGAAAAACACCTAGAAAATTAACATCAATTTTATTAAGCATTTACATAAAAATTATAAAAGAAATCATTATACATATTAAAGAATTTAAACCTACTATCTTTATAGTCAGAATATTTTCATACATATTAACAATTAATGTTATAGGATTATTACCGTATGTATTTACTGTAACTGCACACTTATCCGTATCCTTAGCAATTGCACTAACAATATGAATATCATTAATAATATACGGATGAATTAATTCTACCAATAAAATATTCACTCACTTAGTACCTATGGGTACTCCAACAATATTAATACCATTTATAGTTATAATTGAATCAATTAGAAATGTGATTCGACCTGGATCATTAGCTGTTCGACTAACAGCTAATATAATTGCGGGACACTTATTAATATCTTTACTAGGAAATAATTTAATTTTAAATCTACCCCTAATGATAATTATAATGTGATTATTTATAATACTAATAGTATTTGAATTAGCAGTAGCATTTATTCAATCGTATGTATTTATAACTCTTTCAACATTATACTCAAGAGAAATTTAAATGAAAAATCACCCATTCCATTTAGTAGAAAACAGACCATGACCATTGACAGCATCTATAGGAATTATAACTATAACTTCAGGTACAGTAATATGATTTCATAATAATGAAATATCACTAATAAATCTAGGAGCTATTATTATTATTTTAACGATAATTCAATGATGACGAGATGTAATTCGAGAATCAACCTACCAGGGACTTCATACTAAAAAAGTAGTTAAAAGAATAAAATGAGGTATAATACTATTTATTGCATCGGAAGTAATATTTTTTTCATCATTTTTCTGAGCATTCTTCCATAGAAGATTATGCCCAGCAATTGAAATTGGTATACAATGACCACCATTGGGAATTAAATCATTTAATCCATTAAATATCCCCCTCCTTAATACATTAATTCTACTATCATCAGGAATTTCTATTACATGAGCTCACAACGCAATTATTAATGGTAATTTTTCACAGACTAACCAAAGTCTATGAATTACAATTTTTATGGGAATTTACTTCACCATACTTCAGGTCATTGAATATATAGAAGCACCTTTCTCCATAGCAGATTCAGTATATGGATCAACATTTTTCATAAGAACTGGATTCCATGGAATGCATGTAATTATTGGTTCTATATTTATTATTATTTCTACCTTACGTGTAATTAAACTCCATATTTCTATACAACATCACGTAGGATTTGAGGCATCAGCATGATACTGACACTTTGTAGATGTAGTGTGACTATTCCTATATACGTCAATTTACTGATGAGGGGGATAAAACTATCAAATATATTCAATTAGTATATATTAATAAAGTATATTAAGCTTCCAACTTAAAGGATTTAACTTTAATTGAATAATAAATTTAATAACTATTGGATTGTCATTAATTTTGACTTTTATGCTAATTTTTATGCTAATTATTTCAACTATTAGAAAAAAATCAATCATTGATAATCAAAGGGCATCCCCATTTGAATGTGGGTTTAACCCAGTATCTTATACTCGATTACCATTTTCCATTCATTTTTTTTTAATTGCTGTGCTTTTTTTAGTATTCGATATTGAAATCATTATAGTCTTACCTATAATTTTAACTGTAAAAACTGCAATTTTAAAAACATGAATTATTACAACATCATCATTCATTATAATTTTGATACTAGGGTTATTTCATGAATGAAATAATGGGATAATTAAATGAACAGAATAAAACAAAATATAAAATCTTGTAGGGTTATATTTAATTATAATATTTGAATTGCAATCAAAAGGTATCCACATGAGATTAACCTTTAACATAGAAGTAAACTTACATTTAGTTTCGACCTAAAAAATAGGATAAAAATTCCTCATGTTTTAATTGAAGCCAAAGTAGAGGGGAGGCATCTTAATGTTAATAAGAAAACTGATTTTAATCCAATTAAAGGGGGTTTAAGATATAATACTAGCTGCTAACTGAGTATTAAAGCGGTTAAACTCCGTTTTCCCCTTTTTTTATATAGTTTAATTAAAACATTTTATTTTCATTAAAAAAATGACTTATATATTTAGTCTATAAAAATTTATTTATCTATAAACATTAAAGTTTCCCCATCATCTTCACTGACGTGCTCCTATTTTATAAGCTATATAAACAAATAAGAAAAATCAACCAAACAATTATCATTAAACAAAAACCCTTTAGAGAGCCTAAAAACATAAATTGAATCATATTAGATAATTTCATTAAATAAAAAGAAATACCCCCCCCTCCATAATATTCTCCTCATCTCATTCTTTTTAGTAAATTTAATCTATATTTATAATTAAACATGAATAATTTATAAGAATAACTATACATAAATCATATTGAACCATTTAAAAAATAATAATTACTGAATATTAAATAAGAAATAAAATTTATTTCATACCCTATATAAAGACCTAATGAAACTATTACTAAACTTATAGCCCTTATAAAAAATGGTATTAATAAAAACCCTAAATCTAAATTAGTTAATCATATATATATAGAACCAAAAGTTAAAGAAAAAATAGATAGTAAAATTAAACTGTACCTCATATAATAAATTCTTTTACCTAAACCTCTATTAATAAAACAATTATAATTGTAATTTACTAATAAAGTATAATAAATTATCCGAATTCTATATAAAGCTGTTAACCCCAACCCTAAATAAAAAAGAATTATGTAAAACATATTTAATCTATTAAAAACCCCTACTTCAACAATAAAATCCTTTGAATAAAAACCTCTAAGAAATGGAAATCCACATAACGATATATTAGCAATATTAAAACAACTACATGTTAATGGAAGTCTTAAACATACAGAACCTATAACACGAATATCTTGTCTCCCGCCTATTAAATGAATAATAACACCAGAACACAAGAACAATAAAGATTTAAATATAGCGTGAGAAAGTAAATGAAATAATGCTAAGTCTACTAAACCTATAAATAAACATCTTATTATTAAACCTAGCTGACTTAGAGTTGACAAGGCGATAATTTTTTTTAAATCAAACTCATAATTAGCACATAAAGAAGATATAATTATAGTAATAATTCTAATAAACATAAAAAAACAATTTATAAAAATTAAATAATTATAAAAACGAATTAACAAATAAACCCCCGCTGTAACCAAAGTAGAGGAGTGTACTAATGCAGATACTGGGGTTGGTGCTGATATAGCTGCTGGTAACCATCTAGAAAATGGGATTTGAGCACTCTTAGTAAAAGAAGAAATAATAACCAAATAAAAAATTGTATTACTATAATAATCTAAATAAAATATAAAATTTCATCTCCCATACCCAAAAATCCAGCTAATTGAAATAAGTAAACCAATATCACCTAAACGATTAATTAAGCAAGTAAGTAATCCAGCTAGATAACTCCTTAAAGAATTATAATAAATAACAAGACAATAGGAAACAAGACCTAACCCATCCCAACCTAATAACATTCTTACAAGTCTAGGTCTAATAATTATTAACAATATTCTAGTAACAAATATAAGAACTAATAAAAGAAAACGAACTGATCTATAATTATATTCCCCTATATATACGCTTCTATATAAAACTACTATAGAAGAAATAAAAAATACTACAAAACAAAAGCCTATTGAAATTCAATCAATAAAAATAAAATATCTTAATAAAACTGAATTAAAGGAACATAAAACTCACTCAACTATTAATCTATAATCAAGCAACATAAAATTTAATGAAACCCCTATAAAAAAAATAGATATTATAAATAAAAAGAGTGATCAAACATAATACAAATTTAAAATAAACAAAATCTAAGGTAGGTTTATTAACTAACTTCTTAGGAACCACAAACCTATATTTTTTATATAAAATACTTAAATTTAAAATAAACTCATTAAAAAAATAGGAATGAAAATTAAAGGAACTAAATGAATAATAACACAAAGATATTCCATAACTGTTATACTAGAAAAGCTATATAAATCATGATAAACACCGTGAAATCTATATCTGTATAAATAATAACTAAAGCAAGCACATACAAATGAAATTATAATAAACCAATAAAAAGTATAAGATCAAAAAGAAATAATTCTAATCAAAATTATAAATTCTCTAATAAAATTTAAGCTCGGGGGACATCTCATATTAAATACACATAATAAAAACCAAACTAGAGAGGCTCTAGGAACAAAAGACATTAAACCTTTATTAATATAAAATCTTCGACTTATAGTACGGATATAAAATACATTAGCTATATAAAACAACCCTGAAGAACAAAACCCGTGCCCAAGTATTAAAAGATAAGAACCTAATACCCCTCAAATTTTTATAGTTATTATACCCATAATAACTATACCTATATGGGAGATTGAAGAGTAAGCAATTAAACATTTTATATCACCCTGAACTAAACAAACCAATGCCACTAAGGAAGACCCGACAATAGAAAATGTAAACCAAACATAAGAATACTCAATAAACAAATATTCATAAATTGTTATAACCCGAATTAAACCATAACCCCCAATTTTAAGTATTAAACCAGCTAAAATCATTGAACCACATACAGGGGCTTGCACATGAGCCCTAGGAAGTCAATAATGTAAAAGATATATAGGAAACTTAACTATAAAAACCAATACTAAAATAAAATGAATTAAGGCATAATTAGATTCTAAAATCAAATAATCAAAAAATAATGAATTAGCCATATAACAAATATATATAATTAATACTAATAAAGGTAATGATGCAAAAGACGTGTAAAAAAATAAATATATACCAGATATAAGCCGCTCAGGTTGATATCCCCAACCTAAAATCAAAATTATTAACGGAACTAATAAAAATTCAAAAGAAATATATATATATAAAAAATTCAAAGAAGAAAAATTAATAAATAAAGAAACTGTTAATAGAAAATTTAAAAAACCAAATAATGTTAATCCATAACAATTAATTATTGAAATTAACATTAAAACACCAATAATTAGTGATAAGCAAATCAAACAATAAGAATAAATATCTAAACCTAAACCGTAAGAAATATATCCAAAAAAATCGAAACAATTTATTCTATAAATAAATAATAATAAAATAATTAAATAAGAAAGTTGAACTGTAATTATAAAGGGCTTAAAACATAGGGGGGACATTATAATTAAAAATAAAAATACTTTTATCATATTCTCAAAGTTATAATAAAATCATTACCATGACATCGAATTAATCTAACTAAAACTCTTAACCCTAAAACACCCTCACAAACAAAAAAAACCATTATTACAATAAGCATATAAAAACTACTAGTAAAGATAAAATAGTATCTATATATCATTAATAAAGATAATACAACATACTCTAAACTTAATAAACACAGAAAAATGTGTTTTCGAATCAGTAAAAGAGAAAAAATTGATATAATATATATATAAATAAACAAAACAAAAATTAGTTTTAATAATTTAAAGAAACTATTAGTCTTGTAAACTAAAATTAGGAAATTATCCTTTAAAACTTCAACAAAATAGAAAAATACTATACCTTTAATACCCAAAATTAATATTCTTATCTAAACTACTTGTTGATATAAAAATTTTTCTATTAAAAATTATAATTATAATTTCATCATATACTATAGTATGAAAAACTCCTATATCCATGGGAATTTTCCTACTGATTCTAACAACAACTTCCACTATATTAATTACACAAATATTAACAACAGCTTGAATTCCAATAATTATGTTTCTAATATTAGTTGGTGGATTACTAATCCTATTTATATATATAAGAAGAATTGCTTCAAATGAAAAATTTACTGTAAATATTTTACTAATAATTATACCAATATTAGTAATTATACTGCCTTTAGAGAGAATAACAGTTGAAACATTAACTAATGAAAATCTTTTGTCAACAATACTAACTGACAATATATTAATAATTAAAATTTATAATAAAAAAACATTTATAATTACTATTTTTATATTTATATATCTTCTTATATCAATAATTGTTATAACTAAAATTATTAAAATCTTTAAGGGACCACTTCGGTCCAAATAACCCCCCCCCCCTTTTTTTTTTATGAATAAACCTTTACGAAAAAGAGATAAAATACTATCTATTGTAAATAACATAATTATTGACTTACCTACACCAATTAACTTATCAGCATGATGAAATTTCGGTTCAATTTTAGGTATATGCTTATCCATTCAATTGATTACAGGAATTCTTCTATCTATACACTACACTGCTAACATTCAGGGGGCATTCATTAGATTAAGACATATTATACGAGATGTAAACTATGGGTGACTTATACGAAATATTCATTCTAATGGAGCCTCTATGTTCTTTATTTGCTTATATCTCCATGTAGGGCGGGGGATTTACTATGGATCTTATCACTTAAATAAAACATGAAATATGGGAATTGTAATTCTTCTAACAACTATAGCAACTGCTTTCCTAGGTTATGTACTACCATGGGGACAAATATCATTTTGAGGGGCTACAGTAATTACAAACCTATTATCAGCTTTTCCTTATATTGGAACAATATTAGTTAATTGAATTTGGGGAGGATTCAGTGTTGACAATGCTACCTTATCTCGATTTTTTAGATTACATTTTATATTACCATTTGTTATTATAATAATAACTATGGTTCACTTATTTTTCCTACACTTAACAGGTTCTAATAACCCGATAGGAGTTAACTCTAAACTAGATAAAATCCCATTTCACCCATTCTTCTCAATTAAAGATATAATAGGATTCATACTCACAATTACTGTACTATTAATACTAACATTAAGTGAACCTTACTTGTTATCAGACCCTGATAATTTTACCCCCGCTAATCCTATAGTAACGCCGATTCATATCCAACCTGAATGATATTTTTTATTTGCATATGCGATCCTTCGGTCAATTCCTAATAGGTTGGGGGGTGTTCTAGCTCTATTTTTGTCTATCCTAATTCTAGCAATCCTACCATTCTCCATAAAATCAAAATTTAAGGGAATTCAATTTTACATAATTAATCAAATTACATTTTGAATGTTTATTACTACTGTATTTATACTAACATGAATTGGGTCACGACCTGTAGAACTACCTTATACAAATACTGGTTTAATTTTAACTATTATATATTTCTCTTACTTTGTTTATGACCCTATTGTAAGAAAGTTGTGAGAAAAAATTATTATATAAAAATAAGTTATTTAGCTTAAATTAAAAGTTTATATTTTGAAAATATATGATAGAGAAATTTAATAACTTTACAAAAAAAAATGATAAAAACATAGAATCCTTAATAGTAAAAACAATATAATATGATTTAAAGTAATAGGTAAATAACACTTCCAAGCTAAATACATAAGTTTATCATAACGATATCGTGGTAAAGTGCCTCGTACTCAAAGAAATAAAAAACAAAGAAAAATTAACTTTAAATAAAATGTCAATTCATTAAAATTACAACCAAAAAAAATAACACAACTAATCAAACAAATAAAAATAATACTTGAGTATTCTGAAATAAAAAGTAAAGCAAACCCACCTGAACCATACTCAATATTAAACCCTGAAACTAACTCTCTCTCACCCTCAGAAAAATCAAATGGACTTCGATTTCTTTCAGCCATACAACAAGAAAATCAACATATAAATAATGGCCAGGAAATCATAATAAACCAAAGAGAAAATTGACCATAAAAAAAACTAATAAAATTATATCTATCCACTAATAAAAAATAACATAATAAAATTAAAGACAAACTTACTTCATAAGAAATAGCTTGTGATACTCTTCGAATACAACCTAACATAGAGTAAACTCTATTAGAAGACCAACCACATACTATTAAACCATAAATACTTAAACTTGAACAACATAAAAAAAATATAACGCCTAAATTAAATTCTAATATATTAATATATATGGGAAATAACATCCATATAAATAAAGACTGAATCAAACTAAAAAAAGGACAAATTAAATAAATCAAATAATTTGAATTCATGGGATAAACTTGCTCCTTTATAAATAACTTTATACCATCTCTGAACGGTTGTAAAATCCCTAAATAACCAACCCTATTTGGACCTTTACGCAACTGAATATAACCTAAGACTTTCCGCTCTAACAAAGTAAAAAATCCTACAGAAACTAATACAAAAATTAATAGAAGCAAATAAATTATAAAAAAATCAATTAATGAATGTATTTTTTAAACACTTAACCAAATCCTAAATCTAGAGCACTAATCTGCCAATTCATTCATCATTTAATTAAAAGCTATTCACCCTAGTGATTTATACTGGTCCTTTCGTACTAAGAACAAAATAAATATTATCAGATAGAAACCAACCTGGCTCACGCCGGTTTGAACTCAAATCATGTAAGAATTTAAAAGTCGAACAGACTTATTATTAAAGAATACTACTTCTCAAAATTTTCTTAATTCAACATCGAGGTCGCAAAATATAATATAGATATGAACTCCCCATTAAAATTACGCTGTTATCCCTAAGGTAACTTAATCTTGTAACCCTTAGAAAAGGATCTAAATTTACATAAATAAATGAAATCAAAAATTAAAGTTTAAATTTAATTGCCTCCCCAGCAAAATATTAATAAACCAATTAAAAAATTTAATTAATAAAAATTAATAATAGGAATTCATATAAAGTTCTACAGGGTCTTATCGTCCCAATAAATAAATAAAGCATTTTAACTTTAAATTTAAATTTTAACATTTAAAGAAATAAAATATAATTCTCATACATCCATTCATTCAAGCTTCCAATTAAAAAACTAATTACTATGCTACCTTTGCACAGTCAAATTACTGCAGCCATTTAGAAAATTAAACCATAGGGCAGAAGGTACTTTTTATATAACCAAAAAGAAATGTTTTTGATAAACAGTTGGAAATAATATTTGTCGAATTCATTACCCCTAAAAAATTTATTATACTAATTAAATCATTATTAAAATAAATTAAAAATTAAACCATAAAATCAAGTATAAAAATATACACAAAAAAATAATATAAAATTATAGCCAATTTAATACAAACTTAATACAAAATTTAAAAGTAAAAAAACAAAAATTATAAATATGTAATAATTTTTACTCAATGAGATTATCCCCAATAAGTTAACACCTATAGTATATACATTAATATACAATATAAAATATTATTAAAGTGAAAAATTAAATTTTAATCCTCAATAACCAGATAAACAAAAAACGAATAACATATAATTACTAGTAATATATTACAAAATTTTTTGACACAAATATATAATTATAAAACTTGACCTTTTAAATTCGGGAAAATAAAATAATTAAATTAATTAATTTACCCTGATACAAAAGGTACTAGTAAATAATTCCTAATGATTAAAATAAAACCTTCACAGCCCTCTTATAAAAAAATAATTCCTAGTAATACTAATAATAAATAAATTATTAAAATAATTTTATTTTTAATTATTTATAAAATAAACTCAAACTAAACAAAATTTATGTTTTCATATTAATGTAACTAAAAAGCTTTAAAAATAAGCTATAGCTTGATGTTTTAATTTCTAATTCCAACCTCACCTTCCGGTAAAATTACTTTGTTACGACTTATCCTAATTTAATTAGGAGTGACGGGCGATATGTACATAAAACATAGCAATATTCAGATAAATTAATTAATTCAACTTACTATTAAATCCTTACTAAAATTAATATAAATAAATCAATTATTGTAAAACTTATAACAAAAGTAATCCATATAAACCTTAAAAAAACTGCACCTTGACCTAATATAAAATTAAATTAATTAAAGAAAGTGAATTACTTAAATAACATTCTAAAGTATAGCGATATACAAATAAAATAAAAGGTACTAACTATTGTGGATTATCAATTAATATACAGATTCCTCTAAAAAGATGTCTTACCGCCAAATTCTTTGAGCTTTAAAGACTATAACTATTACTATTCTAAAAAATTTACAATATTAATAATAGGGTATCTAATCCTAGTCTACTAATAAAAATATCTTAAAATAAATTATAGTATTAGATTTTATAATCAATTATAAATTCCACCTAAATAATTTTATAGGTAAACCAAAAAAAAATAAAATTAAAAAATTATTTAATTAACTTAAGTAAATTGTGTAACCGCGAATGCTGGCACAAATATTAATCTACTATTTAAATATACTCAATCCCTAATTCAAAAACTCTAATATAAAATTAATATTTACTACTGGAATAAAAAAATAAAATTAAACATTTAACCATATAGATCATTGAGATAGTTAATTTTAAAGCCAGAATCAAACTTTATCATAATTTTAAGAATACCATTAGGCTAAACTATTATTTTTTCACCTAAATATATTAACCTAGATTAAATGTAAGTTAAACTTGTATTCAATATAAATTTACTAAGAATATTGGGGTATTAATAGAAAACTATATATAAATAAAGTATTAACAAATAAATAATTTTTTGATTAATATCATAATTTTAAGAATACCAATTAGGCTAAACTATTATTTTTTCCCTAAATTAAATGTAAGTTAAACTTGTATTCAATATAAATTTACTAAGAATATTGGGGTATTAATAGAAAACTATATATAAATAAAGTATTAACAAATAAATAATTTTTTGATTAATATCATAATTTTAAGAATACCATTTAGGCTAAACTATTATTTTTCCCCTAAATTAAATGTAAGTTAAACTTGTATTCAATATAAATTTACTAAGAATATTGGGGTATTAATAGAAAACTATATATAAATAAAGTATTAACAAATAAATAATTTTTTGATTAATATCATAATTTTAAGAATACCATTAGGCTAAACTATTATTTTTTACCTAGATTAAATGTAAGTTAAACTTGTATTCAATATAAATTTACTAAGAATATTGGGGTATTAATAGAAAACTATATATAAATAAAGTATTAACAAATAAATAATTTTTTGATTAATATCATAATTTTAAGAATACCATTAGGCTAAACTATTATTTTTTCACCTAAATATATTAACCTAGATTAAATGTAAG